GATACAAAGTACGGAAAAGTATCTAGAACTTCTCCCCCTGGCCCTACTCCCCAACCTAGAGTAGCTAAGTGTGGAAGTAAAATTAACCCTTGTTCATACATGGGCTTTTCTGGTACGAAATGAGCCACTTCAAATAGGTTCATTGCTCCGGCCCAGAATACGATTAATCCGGCATGGGCTACGTGAGCTCCAAGTAGCTTACCGGACAAATTGATAAGTCTGGCATTCCCAGCCCACCAAGCAAAGCCGGTGGTTTCTTGGTCACGACCAGCTAAAACGAAAGTTCCATTAAAGAGCGTTTCCACGTGGTAGAACCTCCTCAGGGAATATAAGATTTTCATGAGGCTGATCCTGAGCCGCCATCCACGCACGAATACCCTCGTTTAAAAGAATATTTTTAGTGTAGAAAGTCTCAAATTCAGGATCTTCCGCTGCACGGATTTCCTGGGAAACAAAGTCATAGGCACGTAAGTTCAGAGCCAGGCCAACTACGCCAATAGCACTCATCCATAAACCGGTGACGGGTACAAATAGCATAAAGAAATGTAACCAACGTTTATTGGAAAAAGCAACACCAAAGATTTGGGACCAAAAGCGGTTAGCAGTGACCATTGAATAAGTTTCTTCAGCTTGAGTTGGGTTAAAAGCGCGGAAGGTATTTGCACCATCACCGTCCTCAAATAGAGTGTTTTCTACGGTCGCTCCATGAATAGCACATAGCAGAGCCGCACCTAATACTCCGGCAACTCCCATCATATGAAATGGGTTCAACGTCCAATTATGAAATCCTTGGAAGAAAAGGATGAATCTAAATATCGCTGCTACCCCAAAACTCGGCGCAAAGAACCAACCAGATTGCCCCAGTGGATAAATAAGGAATACAGAAACAAAAACAGCGATTGGACCAGAGAATGAGATTGCATTATAAGGCCGCAATTGAACAGACCGAGCAAGTTCAAATTGGCGTAACATGAAACCTATTAGTGCAAAAGCCCCGTGGAGAGCTACAAAAGTCCATAGACCGCCTAATTGACACCAACGAGTAAAATCTCCTTGTGCTTCCGGTCCCCATAGTAGCAACAAAGAGTGTGCTAAACTATTGGCAGGAGTAGAAACTGCTGCGGTTAAGAAATTACAACCTTCCAAATAGGAACTAGCCAATCCATGGGTATACCAAGAAGTTACAAAAGTGGTCCCTGTAAACCAACCCCCTAAAGCGAAATAAGCACAAGGAAAGAGCAATAGGCCGGACCATCCGACAAAAACGAAACGGTCCCTTCGTAACCAGTCATCCATAGTATCAAATAGATCATTTTCTTCTTTAGGAACTCTACCAAGGGCTATAGTCATAGTGATCCTCCTATTCAATTACTTCAACCATTTCCGAGCACCTCATGTCACTTCCAAGGCATATGATAGTTTTATTATCTGTGGACGATTTGTTTCTCGTTCAATGCCCTTTTTCAATGGTCTCGAAGATAGAAATTTTTTATTTTTATCTATGGAGTCACAACCGAGGTCGTGGTAAATCCATGAATTTGATTCGATTTGTTTTTCTTATACTATAGAAATCAACATTTCAATTCAGCATTATTCCATGACTCCTACTTAAAAGCCTTTCTTTTAAGGGAAAAATGAAAATAAAAGTAACCCCTCTATTCTCATTTCCTCTCTATTTCATGGGTGGAAGAACAAAAATAGAGGATTCTTAAAAAAAAAATGGATTTTCGAAATCGATTTTTATGTGTAGCGGAAAGGAGTTGCGATTTCTTCTTATTCCTATAGAACATCTAGTAACAAGAATATGAAATCGTAAATAACAAAAAATTCTTGTCTTGCGCGGCCTAAGTCTAATCTAAGGAAATACAAAAAATTCGCTTATACAATTTCATCTACATCGAATTTATATATCAGAATAGCGGATAGAGGCAGCATTCAAGGAGTCAGATCTACTTACTTTATGGTTCTTTCCAATTTTATGTTGGGTTTGATAAGAACCCTTTTTGCTTTCTTGATAAATAATCGACAAAAAAAAGCGTTTTTTCTTTTTTATATAACCTGCTTGTTTTATTATAACAAGTCCTATAGGGAAATGCCCGCTAAAGAGAAAATCTATCTGATTCTCTCTCGGCCAATATCGATTTTTAGAAAGAAAAAACAACAATTTTCTTCTTTATTTTATTAACATTAAGAAAAAAGAATATAACTAAAATGGAATTGGCAATATAATTTTTATATACTTTTGAAAGAAAAAAAAGGGTTTTTTGCAATCGTTATTTCTTGTCTCTATCATATCACGGAAACCTTTCAATTTGGAACGGGGAGAGATGGCTGAGTGGACTAAAGCGGCGGATTGCTAATCCGTTGTACAATTTTTTTGTACCGAGGGTTCGAATCCCTCTCTTTCCGCTCCCTCGGATCATTTGGGACTTTCGAATTGGAAGGAATTCTGACCCCCGGATTTTCTCATAGATAAATGTACGAAACAAATCCAATTTGTAAGAAAAAATTCAAAAAAAAAAAATGGAATTTTTACTCCTCGCGCCCAGGATTCCGTCCTGGGTCATTAGATAAGAATCCAAAGATAAAGAGGGAAACAAAGAATATCACTACTGTATAAACAAAAAGTTTGAGAGTAAGCATTACATAATCTCCAAGATTTTTTTTTAAGGAATAGATTACCTGTTTTTCCTTACCACACGGATCCACTAGGATGGGTTTTGTTTATTTTGATACCTAAAAATGCAAAAATGAATTCTTTCAAAAAATTGAAAGAATTCATTTATAATAAGCACTCTTATCAATATCAAAAATACGGTTAGGTATTGTGTAGGTACCTGCTCAACGTAAGTGCAGAAGGGTAGAAAGGCTGATCCGAATTTATTGCTGCAGCTATCCATTCAATGTAGAATAATTTTCATTTTAGAATCGAAGGTTCATAATATAAAAATAGAAAAGTTCTACGCTTTTATCCATTTTTCTAATTTTTTGGAATGAATACATAATTCAATTTGGCAGGCGGAATACTAAAGATTTCATCGAAAACTTACAGCAGCTTGCCAAACAAAGGCTAATAGAAAAAAGAATAGAGGGATGACAGGCATAATATCCACGATTGGGTTGAAAATAGCATAAGCTTCGGGCAATTTGGCAAAGAAAAAACTAGTAGTCGGATAAAGAACAGAATTAAAACAGATACAGGTTAAACTAAGTATATTAGGCATAACAAGCATTTCATTCTTCTAGAGTAAATAATTGGATTTTGATTGAGTTATTTTTCTAAGGGAAAAGGTAGATTCAAAATCTTTTTTCTTCGGACTTTCCCAAACACAAAATACCTCCTTGTATTTGCACTCTCAAATGAGAGTGGAATAAATTCGACTTTCATATAATATCTTAATAGAATTCCATGTAATGATCAATGCATTTTTTTGATTCTATATTATCTGCATGTCTAGAATACTAGCAAGAGAATATCCCTCATTTTTTTATGTAATTGAAATGGGATTGACGAATAACAAATAAACATAATACTGTTTATTATGTTAGTGTCGCATAAAACCCGAAATGGGGCGTGGCCAAGCGGTAAGGCAGCGGGTTTTGGTCCCGTTACTCGGAGGTTCGAATCCTTCCGTCCCAGATTGTTTTGGATAGTACTCCGCACGAGACAAAAGTTTATTAAAGAAAATAATGATATCTTATGAACTCTTAGATTAGATGCATTTCTAAGCATTCATTTTCTTTCCCAGAAAACATAATAAAGTCTTAAGTCCAGTCAAATTGAATATCTTTATTTTATGACAAAATTGTGTCTATCAGGCACATTCAGGATATGCCTGCACTATTCACTTAATCATATTTTTTTCTTACTTTTTTTTTGTATTCGAGTCGAAGAAGTATGGAAGTACGAGAATTCTATAACTACCAAAAACTTTCAATCTTTTCAGTGGAATACTTTTTTTAGTTAATAGTTCATTTTTTTTTTGTTACGTAAAAAATATATTGCTAATCGAATTCTAATATAGTAATTAAATTAATTAGTAATTTAATTAAACTTTTTTGGAGGTTGATAGTTTATTTATTGGGGAAGAGTCGATCCTTTTCTTCTACACTTTAAAATTGATGATCTTGAGCCATCCAATCCGTTGAGAATAGAAATTTAATAATAAATAAGTCTTAAACAAACCTGTTTAGTCGTCTTTTTCGAATTATGTTTCATTCATATGCTAGAATATGGGTTTAACTAAATCGGATCTTTGCGGGGGCTTCCCCGATAAATACTTAACTTTTTTTTATCCATATTGCTCCATAGATAGAAAGTTTGAATTAGTATACACAAAACTAAACCAATGACTATTCATGATTCCATCCATATTGGATCAATTCTCTATACCACTTTGCAATGAAAAGAGGAATGTTTGTTATGGTAAAACTTCGTTTAAAACGATGTGGTAGAAAGCAACGTGCGACTTGAAGGACATGATCGATTGTGGATTTTGCTATCCACCATTTTCCATAGTAATGAAAATGCTCTTGGCTCGACATAGTCTGTTCTATTCGTCCCGAACCCGAACCAAATTTGCGCTGGGTTGTTTGTTTTTAAGTAATATAGTACACAATGAAGCTCGAGAGGATAGAATTAATTTTTTATCAAGGGAAAGGATCTAGGGTTAGTGAAAACTAATAAATTAGGCCAACTTTGTCAGAGTCTATCCTTAATATAGAAATAGAAAGGTTCAAATAAGAAGAAAGCTCCATTTTGGAAGATAGGGAAAACTCTTTCAATTAAAAGTATATCAGAATCAATCCTCCTTATTTGATTTCTATAGAAGAGGGAGATGCTTTATCGAAGGAAATAAGAAAAAAAGGGTATGTTGCTACTCTTTTGAAAGAAAAAAGAATAGGAATTCCCGAAGTAATGTCTAAACCCAAGGATTTCACAAATGAAAGATAAAGGATTCCAGAACAAGTAAACACAATTTTCAATTGTCTCAACAATAGAATTGGATCAGAATAAGGAATAAAAGTCAATTCGTTCGAAATGAGACAACGAAAAGAGTTTAGAGACGACTCAAAAATTTTCGAAGGATTTCGCCTTTGAAGTCTGTCAGTCAAAATTAGCCAACTTGAGTCATGAGTATAAATGAAATTTGTTTTTTCTGTAAGGAAATTAATGCACGTCATAGTCTAATTTCTATTATTATAGACAGAAATTCGAATCATTTTCTCGAGCCGTATGAGGAGAAAACCTCCTATACGTTTCTAGGGGGGGGGCGTTGTTTATCTACATCTATCCCAATAAGCTGTCTATCGAATCGTTGCAATTGATGTTCGATCTCGAAGAGAAGGAAGAGATCTTCGAAAGGTAGGTTTTTATGATCCGATAAAGAATCAAACTTGTTTAAATGTTCCAGCTATTCTCTATTTCCTTGAAAAGGGTGCTCAACCGACAAGAACTGTTTATGATATTTTAAGGAAGGCAGAATTATTTAAAGAAAAAGAAAGAATTTTGAGTTAATTGAAGATCTAAATGAATAAAAAAGTAGGAGAAGATCACTAGTATTCCTCGTTCTCTCATTATTTAGACACAATTTAGCTCTTTCTTAGTCCTATTTGGATTTATGTCGTGCCAATCCAACATAAGCCCCTATTTTATTTACTTTTTCTATCTAATTTGTTTTCTTACCATTCTATTTCCATTGACAAAGGTATATTGAACAAATAGAATTTGTAGATAGATAGGTCTCTTTATCCTCACTCCATATTAGATTTTTCTGCCTACACTTCGCTCAAATGGTAAGGGTGTCTCTCTTGCATGTATTTTCATACAATATTTTTATTTCTTTAAACTAAAAATCGCTAAAAGAAGGAGCATTTTGCCATCGTGATTGGAGTCGCTCTAACCTTAGTGGAATTTAACCCGATCTGTTCATTTTGGCATTTGAGTGTTTTTCATGGTCGATAAAATCTTTCTTTTGATGTCTCGCTAGTTCAATGTTTTGACAGAAGCGCGCGGTGTAATTCCATTGATTTTTTGATTTCGATCGTATCTAAGATCTTTTTTTATCTGGGTTGCTAACTCAATGGTAGAGTACTCGGCTTTTAAGTGCGACTATGATCTTTTACACATTTGGATGGAGCAACAAATTCGTCCAGACTCTTGGTAGAGTCTATAAGACCACGACTGATCCTCAAGGGTAATGAATGGAAAAAATAGCATGTCGTAATAAAATCAATTTCTTTTTTTGAATGGAATAAAAATTACGATTTTCTGGGTCTAGTGAATAAATGGATAGAGCCTAGCTCCAATTCTGGTAAAATAAAAAGCAACGAGCTTAACTTCCTAGTTGGAATAATTTCCCGCTCTAATTAGACGTTAAAAATAGATTAGTGCCGGATGCGGGGAAAGGTTGGGTTTTCCTATGAGTGGACCCTTTTTTTTCTTTTTTTTTTTAGAAATCCTAATTATTCTTGAATTATGGATTGAATGTGTAAAAGAAGCAGTATATTGATAAAGGGGCTCCATTCCAAAGTCAAAAGAGCGATTGGCCTGCAAAAATAAAAAATTTATTCTGTTCTCTTTTGTAATTTAGAACAAACATAAACTAATTGGGTAGAAAAGGAGCGGAAAAAGATCTGTGGATTAGACTACTCCCTTTCTTTCCGGGGTTTGTATTAAAAAATGCAAGACCCTGTTCTGACCATATTGCACTATGTATCATCATTCGATAAACCGGGAAATGCTTCTTCTCTCTGATTCAAGTAGAAATACAAATGGAAAAATTTCAAGGGTATTCAGAAAAACATAAATCTCGTCAACAATACTTTGTCTACCCACTTCTCTTTCAGGAGTATATTTATGCATTTGCCCATGATTATGGATTAAATGATTCAGAACCTGTGGAAATTGTTAGTTGTAATAACAAGAAATTTAGTTCACTACTTGTGAAACGTTTAATTACTCGAATGTATCAGCAGAATTTTTGGATTAACTCGGTTAATCATCCTAACCAAGATCGATTGTTGGATTACAAAATTGGTTTTTATTCTGAGTTTTATTCTCAGATTCTACCTGAGGGGTTTGCGATCGTTGTAGAAATCCCATTCTCGCTACGAGAATTATCTTGTCCGAAAGAAAAAGAAATACCAAAGTTTCAGAATTTACGCTCTATTCATTCAATATTTCCCTTTTTAGAAGACAAATTTGTGCATTTGGATTATCTTTCACATATAGAAATACCCTATCCTATCCATTTGGAAATCTTGGTGCAACTCCTTCAATACCGTATCCAAGATGTTCCATCTTTGCATTTATTGCGATTCTTTCTCAACTACTATTCAAATTGGAATAGTTTTATTACTTCAATGAAATCTATTTTTCTTTTTAAAAAAGAAAATAAAAGACTTTTTCGATTCTTATATAATTCTTATGTATCAGAATATGAATTTTTCTTGTTGTTTCTTCGTAAACAATCTTCTTGCTTACCATTATCATCTTCT